CCGTCTAAGAAAAAGGGGACACAGGGTAATAGGCCTATACAGGTATTTTTTCTCCCATTCATATATCATAGATTGATCAGTAGGGGGATTTGATCCCTTGTCCGTTCTTTCCAGTATTTTACGGAACCACGGGAGGAATAGTGAATTTATATCAAAGTTATATCAAAAGAAAGTTATAGCTTTTGGACTAAGGGTATGTGTTGTTATTTGATTTGATACATTGTGGTCAGTAACATTGGTTGGTAAATTTAAAGCGGAAAGAGAGGGATTCGAACCCTCGGTAAACAAAAGCCTACATAGCAGTTCCAATGCTACGCCTTGAACCACTCGGCCATCTCTCCTCCATAATGATTATGTCCCAGCAACCGAGTGAATAGCGAGTCATTCATACTCAATTCTTAGTTAGATAGTTATGGATAAAGAATTTTCATTAAATAACGACCTTTCCTTCGAGTCTAGTGGATAAGGATAATCCTTTTTTTTTATTAATGAGTTTTTTTTTTTAATGAGTATGTTTTTATGTTATTTCGTACTGTGCAATTCCTCTCTTTGTGGGATCATTTTCTCATTCTCACGAGAGGTATTCAAAAAAATTATAGAATGAATTGCTATCTATGCCTAGATCGAGGATAAATGGAAATTTTATTGACAAGACCTTTTCAATTGTAGCCAATATCTTATTACGAATAATTCCGACAACTTCAGGAGAAAAAGAGGCATTTACCTATTACAGAGATGGTGCGATTTGATTATTATTATTTTTACTTATTCTTTCTTTCTATTTTTTCTATTTTATTTATCGCCTCCAGTCTTAGAAGAAAGACACCGGATTAGGGATATAAAATAAAAAAAAAGAAAGTTTTTGCAATAAATCTACGCTTTTTGAAGGTGAAGTTTGTAAAAAAAAAACAATTCCTTCTGTCGTGTATCCCCGATTAATGCAGCCTCAGATGCTTTAATTGTTGATTCTAGTATTGAGCGAAAGGTTACACCTATGGGTTATGTATTGCAGGTCAACCCTACTCCATTAATACCAATAGGCGGCAGCATAGGGGAAAAAGCACTACGCCTAGGAATCAACAACACAAAAACTTTGTTATAAATTATTCCCTTTCCTTATTGAGATCGGAACTAAGAAGAATGGTTGGGCCAACAAACATCCATCTCGTTCGTATTTTTGATACCCGTATAACCATCGAAGACTGTTGAAGTGACGAATTCCTGGAAATTAAGGGGCGGGAGGGACAAAGAAATTGTTGAAGTTAGCATTTTTTTTTATCTAGTATCAACACTTTTGATGTTAAGAAAAGATCTTTTGCAGGAAGGTTGGCTAGAGATTTCTTGTAAAAACACTAGCCCCGTTGAGTCAATAAGGAGAATATTTCAATCTTTTTTGATTTCATGTATTATTCTCATTATGCACATAAGGGAGGAGCCGTATGAGGTGAAAATCTCACGTACGGTTCTGGAACGGAGATTCTTTGAATCGAACGACGACCGTAACGGATGTCAGCTCAATCCGAAGGAAATTATGCCGAAGCTTTACAGAATTATTATGAAGCTATGCGACTAGAAATTGATCCCTATGATCGAAGCTATATACTCTATAACATAGGTCTTATCCACACAAGTAACGGAGAACATACGAAAGCCTTGGAATATTATTTTCGGGCACTAGAACGAAACCCGTTCTTACCACAAGCTTTTAATAATATGGCTGTGATCTGTCATTACGTGCGACTATCTCCACTATAGAAAGAAAAAAGGAACGAGAAAAAAGCGAATCCCTTATAATTACTAGAAAAAAAAGGCTTTCTACATATGCATCGTTCAAAAAACGATTTTTATCAGCTGTAGCAAAGAAAGGAACTTCATAGAAGTCGAAGTATGAAGAAATAGATATGCCTAGATACTTTATTCTATGGATAAAGGATCTAATTGATAGCAAAAGCACCGTAAAGATCAATTGGTAAGGTTTTGGACCGATACAATAAGGACTGCTTACTTACTTATATTTATTATTATAATATAAGATAAAAGTTAGGAATCCACTTATGTAATAAAGTGGATCCCCTAAGGGATTGAGCAGCGGTGTAGAATCAGATCCCAAAGATAGTAAGTCTTTTTTTCTTTATTATGAAGAAAAGTCTTTTTCTAAAATTCTATATTTCTCTATGAAATCGAGATAGTTAACTTTCAGAAAATTCTAGCGAGAGTGGAAATACTTATGCTTTATTTTTTTGAAGGTGGGAGAAAAGATAAAACTAAAAAAAAAACTAATTAGTAATCAATATTCAAGTTTGAAACTCATGTAATTAACCTCTTTTAGTTAACCCGAGCAAAATGGGATATACCTATGAGAAATCTCATTCAATTAGATAGGGTAAATAAAAAAAAAATGGGACAAGACAAGAATTGAATGCTGAGCCGTATGAGGTAGGAAACTCTCAAGTACGGTTCTAAGGGAAGGAATTGACCCACCTATTCCGACCGGGGAGAA